TAATAAGTATATTATGTCAACTAATAAGTACATTTCGATGTCTCAAATCTTTATTGTTTTTTTATTTATTACTTGTTTATACTATTTGGGCAGAACACCGCCAACTTTTTTTAGTAAGAAATTGTCCGAAATTCAAGAAAAGAAGGAAATGGATAAAAAAAAAAAAATAGATGTCGAAAGAACTTTGGAAAGGGCAGGAACTAAACAAAAACAAAAGAGAGACACCGAAAAATATATTTCTCCGGAAAAAGATAAGGAGAAATATAGCTTCGGATTTCAAAAAACTCTTATAACCATTCTTTTCGATTATAAACGATGGCATCGTCCATTGCGATATATAAAAAATGATCAATTTGAAAATGGCATAAGAAATGAAATTTCACAATTTTTTTTTCATACATGTCAAAGTGATGGAAAAGAAATAATTTTTTTTACGTACCCACCCAATTTGTCGACTTTTCTAAAAATAATAGAAACAAAAAGTTCTCTATTCACAACAAAAAAAACCTCCTATAATCAATTGGCTAATTATTGGAGCATTCCTAATGACGAAAAAACAAAGAAACTAAATAATGAATTTATAAATAGGGCAAAAGTTCTAGATAAGGAATTTATTCCTCTGGATATATTAGAAAAACGAATTAGATTGTGTAATGATGAGACTAAAACAAAATACTTACCTAAAACATATGATCCTTTCTTGAACGGACCTTGTCGTGGACGAATCAAATTTTTTTTTTCAACCTCAATAAAAAATGAAACTTACAAAAAAAATGACATTTTGATAAATAAGATTCACGGTATCCTTCTTAACATTAATAGTAATTATTCAGAATTTGAACAGAAAATAGATACATTAAATACCAAATCATTATTAACTGAAATTAGTTTTTTTCTGAACTTAATCAATAAAATTTCGGGAAAATCGGTATCAAACTTGAATTTTGAAACATTTTATTTATTTCGAGAATATAAACAAATAAAAATGGTGGATTTCGAAGAAAAAAAAAGAAAAATCGAATTCTTATTCGACACAATTAGAACTGATCTGAACGGTAAAACAATTGTAAATAGAAAAAAATGTATTGGAATAAAAGAAATCAGTAAAAAAGTCCCCCGATGGTCATATAAATTAATAGACGAATTGCAACAACTGGAGGGAAAAAATCCAGCGGAGAGTTATGGTATTCGTTCCAGAAAAGCCAAACGTGTAGTGATTTTTACTAATAACTCACAGAATGACGATACTTATAGTGATACTAGGGATGCTGATAATACTGAAAACAACAAGGAATTGGCTTTAATACGTTATTCACAACAATCAGATTTTCGGCGAGACATAATCAAAGGATCTATACGCGCTCAAAGGCGTAAAATACTTACTTGGAAACTCTTTCTAAGAAGTGTGCATTCGCCTCTTTTTTTGGACAAAATTAAGAAACCTTCGTTCTTTTCTTTTGATATTTTTGAGCCAATGAAAATATTTTTTATGTTAAAAAATTGGATGCGGAAAAAGACAAAAACTTTAATTTCGAATTATACAGAGAAAAAGACAAAAGAAAGTGAAAAAGAAGAGGACAAAAAAAAAAACGAAAAAGAGGAAAAACGACGGATAGAAATCGGAGAAGCCTGGGATAGCATTATATTTGCTCAAGTAATAAGAGGTTTTTTATTAATAACCCAATCGATTCTTAGAAAATATATTATACTACCTTCATTGATAATAACTAAAAATATCGTTCGTATACTATTATTTCAATTTCCAGAATGGTCAGAAGATTTTAGGGATTGGAAGAGAGAAATGTATATTAAATGCACCTATAATGGCGTTCAATTATCCGAAAGAGAATTTCCAAAAAACTGGTTAATAGACGGTATTCAGATAAAAATTTTATTTCCCTTTCGCCTGAAACCTTGGCACAGATCTAAGCTACAATATTCTGAAAAAGAAAAAGATCCAACGAAAAAAAAAGAAAAAAAAAAAAAACAGGACTTTTGCTTTTTAACAATTTGGGGAATGGAAGTAGAATTACCTTTTTCTGGTTATCCCCGAAATCGACTTTCATTTTTTGATCCCATTTTAAAAGAACTAAAAAAAAAAATGAAAAAATTAAATTTTTTTTTTTTTCTAGTTGTAAAAGTTTTAAATGAAAGAACAAAATTGTTTCTAAATGTTTCAAAAGATACAGTAAAATGGATCATCAAAAGTATTCTCAAAAGGATTCTATTTCTAAACGAAAAAATAAAAAAACTCCCTAATTCTTTATTTCTATTTCGATTCAAAAAAAAAGATTCAACAATTAATACGACTAATCCAATAATTTACAAATCACCCATTCAAATTCAATCTATTAATTGGACAAATTCTTCAGTGACAGAACAAAAAATCAAAAATATGACTGCTAAAACAAAGACAATCAGAAAACAAATAGAAAAAATGACAAAAGAAAAGAAAAGAAGGTGGTTTCTAATTTCAGAGAAAAATAGTAGTTCGAATAAAACAACTTATGATGCTAAAAAATTCGAATTACAAAAAAATATTTGGCAGATATTACAAAGAAAAAATGCTCGATTAGCCCGTAAGTCGTATTCTTTTTTTAAATTTTTTTTTATGGAAAGGGTATACATAGATATTTTTATATGTATCATTAGTATTCCTAGGATCATTCTACAACTTTTTCTTTTTCTTGAATCAACAAAAAAAATGATAAATAAATCCATTTACAATAATGAAGCAAATGCAAAAAGGAATGAAAAAACAAACCAAAGTATAATTCAATTTATTAAGATTATAAAAAAGTCTTATAATATTAAGCATATGAATTCAAAGAATGACCTATCTTCTTTGTCACAGGCATATGTATTTTATAAAATATTGCAAACCCACATTATTAATGTATATAAGTATAAGTTAAGATCTGTTTTTGAATATCATAGAAGATCTTTTTTTCTTAAGAATGAAATAAAGGATTATTTTTTTGCAGTACGCGGAATATTTCATTCCAAATTAAGACATAAGAACCCCCCCAATTCTGTAATGAATCAGTGGACAAATTGGTTAAGGGGGCATTGTCAATATGATTTATCTCAGAGCACATGGTCCAGATTAGTACCCCAAAAATGGAGAAATAGAATCAATAAAAGTTGTGTGGCTGAAAGTAAAGATTTAACCAAATGTGATTCATATGAAAAAAACCGATTAATGCTTTACAAAAAAGAACAAGTAAACTCATTAACAAATAAAAAAAAAAAAATTAAAAAACAATATGGATATGATCTTTTATCATATAAATCTATTAATTATGTAGATAAGAAGCACTCCTATATCTATGGATATGGATTACCATTCCAAGCAAATATAAAAAAGCCGGCGATTTGTTATAATTACAACATGTGTAAACAAAAATTATTTGATATAACTGGCGATATCTCTATCACGAATTATATAGCAGAAGGTGATATTATAGATATAAAAAAAAATCTGGATAGAAAGTATTTTGATAGGATGGAAATGGATGTAGAAATACAAAATCGTTCCACCATATCGAATCTGGAATTTTTGTTATTTTCAAAACTTGTGATATTTTATAATGCATATACGAATAATCCGTGGATCGTACCAATCAAATTACTTTTTATCAATTTTAATGTAAATAAAAATGTTAGTGAAAATAAAAACATTTCTGGAAAGAAAAAAATAATAGATATTTTTAGACCATCAAAAAAAAAATCTCTTGAATTAGAGTTAGAGATTCGAAATCAAGCAAAATCAGAATACGCGGGTCGAGTAGATCTTGAATCATCTCTCTCAAACCAAGAAAAAGATATTGAAGAAGATTCTGCAGGATCGGACAAGACAAACGATAAGGATATAAAGAAAAAGAAATACAAGAACAAGATAGAGGAAGAACTAAATTTCTTACTAAGAAAGTATTTGAGTTTTCAATTGAACTGGAAGGGTTCCTTAAATCAAAGAATAATGAATAATATCACAATATATTGTCTCCTGATTAGATTGATAAATCTAAAACAAATTGCTATAGCCTCTATTCAAAGAGGAGAACTAAGTCTAGATATTATGGTGATTCAGAATCAGAAGGCTTTAACTCTTACAGAATTTGGGAAAAATAAAGAATTGATGAAAAAGGGAATATTAATTATCGAATCAGTTCGTCTGTCTAGAAAAAACGATGAACAATTTATTATGTATCAAACTATAGGGCTTTCATTGATTCATAAGAATAAGCGCCAAATTAACCCCCGATACCCAGAAAAAAGTCGTGTTGATAAGAAGACTTTTGATAAATCCATTACAATTACAAGAACAAAAGATCAAAAGATAACAGAAAATCAAGAAAAAAATCATTATGATTTGCCCGTTCCTGAAAATATTTTATCCTCTAAACGTCGTAGAGAATTGAGAATTCTAATTTGTTTCACTCCTAGGAATAAAAGTGTCTATAGAAAGACAACATTTTCCAATGAGAATAAAGTCAATAATTGTTGTCAAGTTTTAACAAAAAATAAATATTTTGATAGAAAAAAAAAAAAAAACCTAATCAATTTTAAATTATTTCTTTGGCCAATTTATCGTTTAGAAGATTTATCTTGTATGAATCGCTATTGGTTTGATACCAATAATGGAAGTCGTTTCAGTATCGTGAGGATACATATCTATCCTCAATTGAAAATTCTTTAATCTACACTCTTTCTTCTATATTCCCATTACCATACATATCCGATCCGGTACGTAAAACTAAACAGATACACACCTAATGCGCACACGCATTGTGCTAACTTCTATTCTGAGGCGTGGATACTAATACTAATTCAATGAAATAATGTACCTATTAAATTAAAAAATGAATCAACAAAATCGTCTCATTTTTTTAAGTGCCCCATTTTTTGATTTTGTGAATGCATATTTGTTTGAATTGATTAATAAAAAAATGAATTTGATTTGAAAAAAAAATCAGGAATTCTTAAGGAATTTAAGATTATGGTATATACCAAATTAAAAATTAGTGTCATTACTATTACTGATCAATAAAAAAATATCTAAAAAGGGGGAGAGGAACTTTCATTTTATGGTAAAAAATTCATTTATACCAATTATTTCACAAGAAAAAAAGAAGGAAGAAAACCCGGGATCTGTTGAATTTCAAGTATTCAATTTCACCAATAAGATACGAAGACTTACTTCACATTTGGAATTGCACCGAAAAGACTATTTATCTCAAAGAGGTTTACGTCAAATTCTGGGAAAACGGCAACGACTACTGTCTTATTTGTCAAAAAAAAATGGAATACGTTATAAAAATTTAATAAATCAGTTGGATATTCGGGAGTCACAAATTCGTTAATTTGAAGAATCATTTTAAATTATTCGGTTTTTTGGATTTTGAATTTTGATGAACTTTTTTTGTTTTAAACAATTCATAGAAGAATGAATCGAGGAAAAACCTATGCATATACCAGCTACAAGAAAAGACCTCATGATAGTCAATATGGGCCCTCACCACCCATCAATGCATGGTGTTCTTCGACTTATTGTTACTCTGGATGGTGAGGATGTTATTGATTGTGAACCAATAGTAGGGTATTTACATAGAGGGATGGAAAAAATAGCGGAAAACCGAACAATTATACAATATCTGCCCTATGTAACACGTTGGGATTATTTAGCTACTATGTTCACAGAAGCAATAACCGTAAACGGGCCGGAACAGTTGGGAAATATTCAAGTACCTAAAAGAGCCAGCTATATCCGAGTCATTTTGTTGGAATTGAGTCGTATAGCTTCTCACCTACTATGGCTGGGACCTTTTATGGCAGATATTGGCGCACAAACCCCTTTCTTTTATATTTTCAGAGAAAGAGAATTAATATATGATCTGTTCGAAGCTGCAACAGGTATGAGAATGATGCATAATTTTTTTCGTATCGGGGGAGTAGCGGCTGATCTACCTCATGGTTGGATAGATAAATGTTTGGATTTCTGCGATTATTTTTTAATAAGGGTTGTTGAATATCAAAAACTTATTACGCGAAATCCCATTTTTTTAGAACGGGTTGAGGGAGTAGGCATTGTCGATGGAGAGGAAGTAATAAATTGGGGTTTATCAGGACCGATGCTTCGGGCTTCCGGAATACAGTGGGATCTGCGTAAAGTTGAAAATTATGAGTGTTATGAGGAGTTTGATTGGGAAGTTCAATGGCAAAAAGAAGGAGATTCATTAGCTCGTTATTTAGTTCGAATTGGTGAAATGGCGGAATCCATAAAAATTATTCAACAGGCTTTGGAAGGAATTCCCGGCGGTCCATATGAGAATTTAGAAATTCGCAGTTTTGATAGAGAAAAAGAGCCCGAATGGAATGATTTTGAATATCGATTCATTAGTAAAAAACCGTCTCCGACTTTTGAATTGCCAAAACAAGAACTGTATGTAAGAGTTGAGGCCCCAAAGGGAGAATTAGGAATTTTTCTAATAGGAGATCGGAATGGTTTTCCGTGGAGATGGAAAATTCGTCCACCGGGTTTTATCAATTTGCAAATTCTTCCTCAATTAGTTAAAAGAATGAAATTGGCTGATATTATGACAATACTTGGTAGCATAGATATCATTATGGGGGAAGTTGATCGTTGAAATGATAATTGATACAACTGAATTACAAGATATCAATTCTTTTTCCAAATTGGAATCTTTAAAAGAGGTCTATGGAATTCTATGGGTACTTGCTCCTATTTTTACTCTTATATTGGGAATCACAATAAGTGTATTAGCAATTGTATGGTTAGAAAGAGAGATATCCGCAGGGATACAACAACGTATTGGACCTGAATATGCTGGTCCTTTGGGAGTTCTTCAAGCTCTATCAGATGGAACAAAACTACTTTTCAAAGAGAATCTTATTCCATCTAGGGGGGATATTCGTTTATTCAGTATCGGACCATCCATATCAGTTATATCAATTCTAATAAGCTATTCAATAATTCCTTTTGGCTATAATTTTGTTTTATCTGATCTCAATATCGGGGTTTTTTTATGGATTGCTATTTCGAGTATTGCTCCCATTGGACTTCTTATGTCAGGATATGGGTCAAATAATAAATATTCCTTTTTGGGTGGTCTACGAGCTGCTGCTCAATCGATTAGTTATGAAATACCATTAACTCTATGTGTGTTATCAATATCTCTACGTGCGATTCGTTGAGACAGAATCTTTTTGATGCTATTGATATATTTCTTTCTTTATAGGAAAGGGGTAGAATAAATTCTATAGATTCATTTTCTTCATTATTATATTATTCGCAATTCGGATTGAAGAACTAAATCTGATAGTTATATGAGTGAAATAAAACAACTTCTTCTATTGAATATAATTTATGGCTGATGATTGAAAATTGTAGTAAAAAAATGGAGTCTCATTTTCTATGTATAAGAATAAAAAAAATTATAAGCATAAGATTTCGTTTACCCCAAGATTGGGTGATTAAGTATCCTGTCTTGAAGCGGGCTCAAAAGACCAACCTTATTGAGTTTCGCTACCATTTGTATGACTATGAATTATCATACATGTATTAACAAAAATAAGGAAGGGGATTAAAAAAAAGAGTGGATGGTTAGAAACACCAAGATACACAAAGGATTTGTAACACGGATTACGTAAATTATCCAAAAGAGCTTTTACGCATAATAGAAAAAGAATACTAATTGGGGCTTTAAGTTAGTAGAAAAAATCGGGCAGTACTCCCCACAATTCCGATCCAGAGTATGCCCCTCTCCACTGATTAAATAAATGACTATCAGGAACGAAACAATCCTTAAATTTTTTTTAGTCTCCTTTTTACTTGCACAAAAAAGAAGAATAGGGACAAAAAATAGAAAGAAAAAAAGGGGGGATTCTTTCTTATATCCCTTTTTTCATGGAGATGGAATTTATGTCATAATTCAGAAACTAATGTGTAATTATTTTTCGTAATCGAAAATTATGGGGGGTTATTGACAATTCGAAAAGAGTATTTTATTGAATAATTAAGTTATTACTCAACTTTTCACATTTTTTAGGGATGAGATCAATTCAGAAGTATCTTTTCTATCTTTTATAAAATTAAATTTCTTTTTATTATTTAATTATTTATTAGAACAGACAGAATTAAATTAGTCGAATTCAGAACCATCCGATCAATAGATTAAAATATTATCTATTTTATACTTATAGGGATATATCACAAGAGATAAAAAATCGGCCCGGTCCTTAGATTTAAGGCTTTTTTTAGAGGAGCCGTATGAGATGAAAATATCATGTACGGTTCTGTAATAGCGCTGAGAACAGTAATGTTATCACCGACTAGAATTATCTAATAGTTTAAGTACAGTTGATATAGTTGCTGCACAGTCAAAATATGGTTTTTGGGGGTGGAATTTGTGGCGGCAACCTATAGGTTTGATCGTTTTTCTAATTTCTTCCCTAGCAGAATGTGAAAGATTACCTTTTGATTTACCAGAGGCGGAAGAAGAATTAGTAGCAGGTTATCAAACCGAATATTCAGGTATAAAATTTGGTTTATTTTACGTTGCTTCCTATTTAAACTTATTAATTTCTTCATTATTTGTAACAGTTCTTTACTTGGGCGGTCCGAATATCTCTATTCCGTACATATTTGTTTCTGATTTTTTTGAAATAAATAAAGCATATGGAGTTTTTGGAACTACAATTGGTATCTTTATTACACTAGCTAAAACTTATTTGTTCGTGTTCGTTTCTATCACAACAAGATGGACTTTGCCTAGGCTAAGAATGGACCAATTATTAAATCTTGGGTGGAAGTTTCTTTTACCTATTTCTCTCGGTAATCTATTATTAACAACTTCGTCTCAACTGTTTTCACTGTAAAAGATTGATTTTCGATATTCATAATTTGTCTCAAACAAGAGAAAGAAACAAAACAAAATATTCATGGATATTCACGATATGTTCCTTATGGTAACTGGGTTCATGAATTATGGTCAACAAACAATCCGAGCTGCAAGGTACATTGGTCAAAGTTTCATGATTACTTTATCCCATACAAATCGTTTACCTGTAACTATTCAATATCCTTATGAAAAATTAATCACATTGGAACGTTTTCGCGGTCGAATCCACTTTGAATTTGATAAATGCATTGCTTGTGAAGTATGTGTTCGTGTGTGTCCTATAGATCTACCCGTTGTTGATTGGAAATTGGAAACTGATATTCGAAAGAAACGGTTGCTTAATTACAGTATTGATTTCGGCATTTGTATATTTTGTGGTAATTGTGTTGAGTATTGTCCAACAAATTGTTTATCAATGACTGAAGAATATGAACTTTCGACTTATGATCGTCACGAATTGAATTATAATCAAATTGCTTTGGGTCGTTTACCAATGTCAGTAATTGATGATTATACAATTCGAACAATTCAAATAAAATAATTAAAAAAAAAAAATATAGTAGAGTTTAGTTTTAATTTTAATATAGTTTGGAACTACTCTCTTTCGTATAAAAAATGAAATGACATTGGTCCTATAACTATACCTATATCAACTCAGACTCCTTAGGGATTCCGATTTAATTCAATGCCGAGACAAATTGAGTATCTAAAACCTTTTACTGGTCGTATCAATAAGGTCATAAAATTTCGATTTATTTTTTTTTTACATTTACATATAATTACATCTAATGGATTTGCCTGAACCGCTACATGATTTTCTTTTAGTCTTTCTGGGATCCGGTCTTATATTAGGAAGTCTAGGAGTCGTATTACTTACCAACCCCATTTTTTCTGCTTTTTCGTTGGGACTGGTTCTTGTTTGTATCTCTTTATTTTATATTTTATCAAACGCCCATTTTGTAGCTGCAGCACAATTACTTATTTATGTGGGAGCTATAAACGTTTTAATCCTATTTGCTGTGATGTTCATAAATGGTTCAGAATATTACCAAGATTTTCCTCTATGGACTGTTGGAGATGGAATTACTTTGATAGTTTGTACAAGTATTTTTGTTTCACTAATAACTACTATTCCAGATACATCATGGTATGGGATTATTTGGACTACAAGACCAAACCAAATTATAGAGCAAGATTTGATAAATACTAGTCAACAAATTGGAATTCATTTATCAACAGATTTTTTTCTTCCATTTGAACTTATTTCAATAATTCTTTTATCCGCTTTAATAGGTGCAATTATTGTGGCTCGTCAATAAGAAAAGAAATTTTTAGAAGTAGCAATAAAAATCCAAATTTCATTTTGTTCGATTTTATCACATTTATTTTATTTTCGTTGAATTCTATGTGAACATGAAAAAGTGTTTATGTAGAAATTTATTTTTTTAGTGCCAATATATTCTTGTGTTCTAGACGTGTTATGTTTTTTAGTTAATTGAATCCGTGGAATTGTTGTTCATATTGAAATGAATCGAAATTGATAAGGAGTTGATCAATGATGCTCGAACATGTACTTGTTTTGAGTGCCTATTTATTTTCGATAGGTATCTATGGATTGATCACGAGTCGAAATATGGTTCGAGCCCTTATGTGTCTTGAACTTATACTGAATGCAGTTAATATAAATCTCGTAACCTTTTCTGATTTTTTTGATAGTCGCCAATTAAAAGGAAATATTTTTTCAATTTTTGTTATAGCTATTGCAGCTGCTGAAGCAGCAATCGGATTGGCTATTGTTTCCTCAATTTATCGTAACAGAAAATCAACACGTATCAATCAATCGAATTTGTTGAATAAATAGTATTTATAATCATAATTAATCAGAACAAGTAGAATTTAGATCGAATAGTGTAATATTTATCAATTAAATATATGTGTGCTACACCTATACAACTTATGATCATGTTTGCGAAAACGTAAGAAATCAAAGTATCTTGATCCTCTTCTATTCTTATCAATTGATCCAGAAGTCTCGATTTCGATTACCAAGGTTCTGGTAAATCATTGATTCATCTGGAATCTAAATATATGATTCATTTACGAGTTTACTAGATCGAAATTGATTTTTGAACATCAAAAATTACTAGAAATCCAATGTCACATTCAGTAAAGATTTATGATACATGTATAGGATGTACGCAATGTGTCCGAGCTTGTCCCACAGATGTATTAGAAATGATCCCTTGGGACGGGTGTAAAGCTAAGCAAATTGCTTCTGCTCCAAGAACAGAGGACTGTGTTGGTTGTAAGAGGTGTGAATCCGCCTGTCCAACGGATTTCTTAAGTGTTCGAGTTTATTTATGGCATGAAACAACCCGAAGCATGGGTCTAGCTTATTGATACGTTTCAAAAAACAACACACGAATACTGCGGTTTTTTACTGGCAAAAACCCGTTCTCAAAATAGATAAATATCTTTTTTTTTTTTTTTAATCTATTTTGAGAACAGGTTTTTCTGCCCTCAATAGTGTATCTTATTTTTATCACGAATTTTTTTCCTTGGTTAACAGTAGTTGTAGTTTTGCCAATAGCCGGGGGTTCCTTAATCTTCTTATTTCCTCATAGAGGAAATAAGGTAATTCGGTGGTATAGCATTTGTATATGCTTAATAGATCTCCTTCTTACAACCTATGCATTTTGTTATCATTTTGCATTAGATGACCCGTTAATTCAACTGACGGAGAATTATAAATGGATCAATTTTTTTGATTTTTACTGGAGATTCGGAATAGATGGACTCTCTATAGGACCTATTTTACTGACGGGATTTATTACCACTTTAGCGACTTTAGCGGCTCAGCCGGTTACTCGAGAATCCCGATTATTCCATTTCCTGATGTTAGCAATGTATAGCGGTCAAATAGGACTCTTTTCTTCTCGAGACATTTTACTTTTTTTCATCATGTGGGAGTTAGAATTAATTCCTGTTTATTTACTTTTATCCATGTGGGGAGGAAAAAAACGTTTGTATTCAGCTACAAAATTTCTTTTGTACACTGCGGGAGGTTCTGTTTTTTTATTAATGGGAATTCTAGGTATCGGTTTATATGGTTCTAATGAACCAACATTAAATTTGGAAACATTAACTAATCGATCATATCCTGTGGTGCTAGAAATAATATTCTATATGGGATTTCTTATTGCTTTTGCTGTCAAATCGCCGATTATACCCTTCCATACATGGTTACCAGACACCCACGGAGAAGCGCATTACAGCACTTGTATGCTTTTAGCTGGAGTCTTATTAAAAATGGGAGCATATGGATTGGTTCGAATTAATATGGAATTATTACCTCGCGCTCATTTTATATTTTCCCCCTGGTTAATGATATTAGGTTCCATTCAAATAATCTATGCAGCTTCAACATCTCTAGGTCAGCGTAATCTAAAAAAACGAATAGCTTATTCCTCGGTATCTCATATGGGTTTCATAATTATAGGAATTGGTTCTATAAGCGATATGGGGCTCAATGGGGCTATTTTACAAATAATCTCTCATGGATTTATTGGCGCCGCGCTTTTTTTCTTGGCGGGAACCGGTTATGATAGACTACGTCTTCTTTATCTCGACGAAATGGGTGGAATGGCTATCCCAATGCCAAAAATTTTCACGGTTTTCAGTATCTTCTCGATGGCTTCTCTTGCATTGCCCGGCATGAGTGGTTTTGTTGCAGAATTAATCGTTTTTTTTGGAATAATTACCAACCAAAAATATATTTTAATAACAAAAATACTAATTACTTTTGTAACAGCAATTGGAATGATATTAACTCCTATTTATTCATTATCTATGTTACGGCAGATGTTCTATGGATACAAGCTTTTTAATACACCAAACTCTTATTTTTTTGATTCTGGGCCGCGAGAATTATTTATTTCGATTTCTATCCTTATACCCGTAATAGGTATTGGTATTTATCCAGATTTTATTTTCTCATTTTCGGTTGACAAAGTTGAAGATATTCTATCTAATTTTTTATAGAGAGTTTTCGTGAAAAAATAAATAAAAAATCACGTAAAAAAAAAAAAAAAGATTTTTCCGCTGGATTAAAAAATGAATTTGAAATGTAATCGAATATGTTTGTTGTTTGTGAGAACCCCTTGAATCACTATATTACTTGATTTAAAGGGTTCTCGACGATTAATTTATGAGAAGTTAGTTTTCTTTTCACTTAATAATATATATATGTATATATTGTTCTATATTTGTATTTGTTAAGTTCTTTTTTATTTACTTTAATTCAATTAGATGTAAATGAACCATAACTATGTAGGCCTATTCCTAATAAATTGATCCCCAAATAACATATCCAAATTATAAGAAAGCCCAAAGCGGCCACTATTGACGAATTTACACCTTCCAATTTTTTATTTTTTCTAGTATGTAAATAAATTGCGAATATGGTCCAAGTAATAAAGGCCCAAGTTTCCTTTGGATCCCAATTCCAATATGATCCCCATGCCTCATTAGCCCATACTGCTCCTGAAAGAATACCTAGTGTTAAAAAAATAAAACCCAGACTAATAATCCGATAACTCCAACGGTCCAATTGTTGAATAAATTGAGACATGTAATAATTTCTAGAGGAAAAAAAAGAAGTGTTTCGTAAACCATTCTTTCTTTCATTCATATTTATGTATTTGATCTCAGCAAAAGAAAATAATTCATTTAAATTATAGCTTTTACCAAAAATTTGTATGATTTCGCGACATGTAATGACTAAAATAGCTACTGATAATAATGATCCACATAAAAGAGCTGCATAGCCCAATATCATCATACTTACGTGCATCATTAACCAATGGGATTGTAGAGCAGGTACTAATATTGCGGATTGATGCATTTCGGTTAAAAGACCCGAAGTAGCAAAACCTTGGGTAAACATAACACTTGGTGCAATTATTGTACTTAAATGGTTGTTTTTATGCTTTTTTAAACATGGAATCATATGAAAAATGGAAAAACCCCATGAAAGAAAGATTAATGATTCATATAAATCGCTAAATGGTAAATGATTTGAAAAAATCCAACGAGTAACTAACAATCCCGTTATACAGAAAAAAGTTATTATCATGCCCTTTTCGGATGAATCATATAATCCTACGATTTCACTGACTAGTAAGGTTATCAAATGAATTGAAATTACAATTGATACGACCGAAAACGATATATGAGTTAATATATGCTCTAAAGTTGAAAATATCATAAAAAAAAAAAAAAATAAAGGTCTGAATATTAGAATAGAATAGAAATCAGGAATTGAATTCATTATAGGATTTAATAGGACTTACTTTTTTTTTAGAAGATAAAATAAAATGCCATGCCGCCACTCGGACTCGAACCGAGATGCTCAAGCACTGCTTCCTAAGAGCAGCGTGTCTACCAATTTCACCATAGCGGCTTACTTGAAATCATAATAACCGATTTTTAGTCAATCGTCGAGATTGAAAGAATCAATAAAAAAATGGAATATTTTTTAGTCAACATAAAAATAATAATAAATAAGAATTCTATTATAAATTATATTATAATAGAATTCTTATTTATTTTATTAAAATTCTTATTTATTTATTTTATTAAACTTTATTTATTAGTTTAAGTTTATTAGAATAAATTATAAAAATTTATATATAATAATAAATAATTATAGACAATTAATTCTATATTAAATCTTCTATTGTATATTAGATATTAGAAAATATTCTTTGAATCCAGTTAATTCGGATTATTCCAACTTTCTCTATTTCTTACACAAAAAAACTTTTTGAATTCCTCGTAGAAATAGATTGCGCTAATGAAAAAGATTTCAATGCTGTCCAATACCCCCCCCTTTTCCAAAAATTTTTTCGAATTCTTTTTTTTGATATAGAAGTGCGTTTTTTTGGAACTGCCATCCAACTAGTATAGTTTTTTCATTGCTACATACACAGTTCGATGTGAAAGACATTTTTTTTCTGTAAATGAAAATAAATTATTCGTTAATTAGTCAGCCATATATCTTATCTATCTGAACCCCCCTTTTTTTATGTTTCCAAACATAGATGTCTTTTTATTCTATATGGAAAATAATCAATTGAACTAATATTTCTGAATAATAAAAAAAAATTATTATTTTATTGGATCATGTTATATAAATCATATAAATTGTTTTTATGAGTCATGATGATTCATATCAAAATAAACAAACGACTGTTTTTAGTTTTGGTGTAATTATTTATTATTTATCCTCATTCTATAGATAAAAATTTTTGTATAATTGTAAAAAAAAAAAAAGATTGAATTCTTTATATTTAATATTATATTCAATATTAAAATAATATTTTTTTTATTTATCAACAATCAATATTAAAATTATAAATATTATAAAAAAAGGTTTATTTTTCACTGAGGAATTTGGTTATTGACCCATTTTGACTTTGTACTTTGCAATATTGAAAGCGAAAATTCAGAAAAATGAATAATAGATAATTCTGTTTATGTGTTTTCACTTTTTTATTAACTGAACCCTTTACAAAACAAAAGAGATAAAACCGGCGAATAAGAAACAAAACTCATTAAGTAAGAATCATAAGATTTTTTATTCTTTATTTTCTTTTTTTATGGAATATACACATCAATCTTCATGGATCATACCTTTCATTCCACTTCCAGTTCCTATGTTAATAGGAGTGGGGCTCCTTATTTTTCCCACAACAACAAAAAATCTTCGCCGTATGTGGGCTTTTCCTAGTATTTTTTTTTTAAGTATAGTTATGATTTTGTCGGTTGATCTGTCGATTCATCAAATCAATAACAGTTTTATCTATCAATATGTATGGTCTTGGACTATAAATAATGATCTTTCTTTAGAGTTTGGCTATTTGATCGATCCACTTACCTCTATTATGTTAATATTAATCACTACTGTTGGCATTCTGGTTCTTATTTATAGTGATAATTATATGTCTCATGATCAAGGATATTTGCGATTTTTTGCTTATATGAGTTTTTTTAATACTTCCATGTTGGGATTAGTTACTAGTTCTAATTTGATACAAATTTATATTTTTTGGGAATTGGTTGGAATGTGTTCTTATCTATTAATAGGTTTTTGGTTCACACGTCCTATTGCGGCAAATGCTTGTCAAAAAGCGTTTGTAACTAATCGTGTAGGAGATTTGGGGTTATTATTAGGAATTCTAGGTTTTTATTGGACAACGGGTAGTTTGGAGTTTCGGGATTTGTTTCAAATAGTCAATAACTTGATTTCGAATAATGAGGTTAATGTTTTTTTTGTTACTTTGTGTGCCCTCTTGTTATTTTGCGGTTCCGTTGCTAAATCTGCCCAATTCCCCCTTCATGTATGGTTGCCGGATGCTATGGAAGGGCCTACCCCCATTTCCGCTCTTATACATGCTGCTACTATGGTAGCAGCGGGAATTTTTCTTGTAGCTCGACTTCTTCCTCTTTTCATAGTTATACCCTATATAATGAATGTAATAGCGTTAATAGGTATAATAACAGTAGTCTTAGGAGCTACCTTAGCTCTTGCTCAACAAGATATTAAAAGAAATTTGGCCTATTCGACAATGTCTCAATTGGGTTATATGATGTTAGCTCTAGGTATGGGCTCTTATCGAGCCGCTTTATTTCATTTGATTACTCATGCTTATTCAAAAGCATTGTTGTTTTTAGGATCTGGATCCATTATTCATTCAATGGAAGCTATTGTTGGATATTCGCCAGATAAAAGTCAAAATATGGTTCTTATGGGTGGTTTAACAAAACATGCGCCGATTACAAAAACTACTTTTTTAATAGGTACACTTTCTCTTTGTGGTATTCCGCCCTTTGCTTGTTTTTGGTCCAAAGATGAGATTCTTAACGATAGTTGGCTCTATTCACCAATTTTTGCAATAATAGCTTGTTTCACAGCAGGATTAACTGCATTTTATATGTTTCGGATCTATTTACTTGTTTTTGAAGGATATTTAAACGTTCATTTTGAAAATTTCAATGGAAAAAAAAATAGTTCATTCTATTCAATATCTTTATGGGGTAAAGAAGGAAAAAAAATTTTAAAAAGTAAAATGAATTTATTAGCTTTATTAACAACGAATAATAATAAAAGGACTTCTGTTTTTCGGAAGAAGATATATCCACATCGAATTAATCGAAATATGAAAAGCACAACACGTCGGTTTATTGATATGACCTATTTTGGTACTCAAAAGACTGCTTCTTGTTTCTATCCTCAGGAATCGGACAATACTATGCTATTTTCTATGCTTTTATTAGTACTATTTACTTTGTTCGTTGGGGCCGTAGGAATTAATTTCAATCCAGAAGCGATCGATTTGGACATATTATCAAAATTGTTAATTCCGTCTATAGACTCTTTACATCAAAATTCAAACAATTCCACGGATTGGTATGAATTTTTGACAAATGCAACTTTTTCGGTCAGTTTAGCGTTTTTCGGAATATTTATAGCATCCTTTTTCTATAAGCCTGTTTATTCATCTTTACAAAATTTGAAC